CCCAATGGAAGGAAATACCATAATTTTCGATTTCTAGGATCAACCAACTAGGTTTTGTCGTTATAGAACATAAGAGTTTATAGAAGCAATGCAAAATAGATACGAATAGTACCCAAAAGGGGAGAAATAAAAAAAGTGTATATAAAAGTTATACAAAATGATATACGAATTATTATCCCTTTTTTATTTCCTTAATTAAATATTCAATTTCGTTTGATTAGGGCAAAGCTACTTAAAAACCTCGGCCTTTCTTAAAATATCCCGAACAGTTCCCGTAGGCTGAGCGCCCTTTTCAAGGAAATATAGAATAGCAGGAATGTTTAAATAACTTTGATTCTTTATCGGATCATAAAAACCCACGTTGCGAAGATCTCTTCCTTCTCTTCGGGATCGAACATCAATTGCAACGATTCGATAGACGGCTCATTGGGATAGATGTAAGTAAATGAACAAGACCCCCCCTAGAAACGTATAGGAAGTTTTCTCCTCGTACGGCTCGAGAAAAAATGATTCGCAGTTTTGTCTACGTATTCTAATGAATGGCAAGGGGGTTGATAAAATCACTTACACTGGGATTTCACTCCCTTTTTTGTTCGCCCTTCCTGAAAAAAGAAAAAATCATTTGTACTCATAACTCAAGTTGGATAATTCTAAATTCGGCAATTTATTTCATTTATTGAATGGTCTTTAACCCCCCTTATTTGTTTGTCTCGTTTAAAATAAAAAATATTTGGATTCTTTATTATGATCCAGTTCTTGAGACAATTGAAATGGCGTTTCCTTGTTCTGGGATCCTTTTTTCTTTGTTTTAAATCAGTGGGTTTAGACATTACTTCGGTGCTTCTTAATCGTTCCAAAATGGCAGCAACACGCCCCTTTTGTGATTTCTTTCTATCAAAGAATCATCTGAACGGTCGATTCCCGCGTGATACACTTTGAATCGAAAGAGTTTTATCAATTCCAATAAATTTTCCTTTTGAATTGAAAACTTGACCGAATCGGATCCTTTCGATTTCTATATTGATGATATACTTACGAAGTTGTTCCAATTTATTGATTGGCATTAACCCTAGATCCTTGCCCCCTGAAAGATGAATCAAGACTTTCTACTCGAGCTCCATCATGTACTATATTAATTACAATCCAACAAAAAGAGGGATTCTAGTGGAATAGAACAGATGTCGGGCCGAGAGCACCTTCGGTCCTATAAAAGATGGCGGATGTAAGAATAAGAATCCACACCGGATCGTGTCCTTCAAGTCGCACGTTGCTTTCTACCACATCGTTTCAAACGAAGTTTTACCATAACATAACATTCTCCTCATTTGGAACCCGGATGGAATTGATTCAATTGTGGAATCATGAATAGTCATTGGTTCAGCCGGTACATAGACATATGAATCTATACCCTTTTTCTTCTATACAAAGAGGGTAAAGAGTTTTTCTGAAGAAATCATCTTAGCAAGACCCCATTTTTTTATGTTATTGTATGAATGAAACAGTTTTTATAAAAAAACAAACTAATAGAAATAAATAGAGAAATAACACGAATAAATGAATTCTTTTTGACTCTGCATCTTAAAGTGACTCAATAGGAGATATTGACCCATCTCCCACTTCTTTGAATACCAAAGATTCAACTCATAAGCAAGCATTAATCATCATTTTTCTAATCAAAAGAGCTTCCTATTTCGATTAGAAAAATGAAAAAATGATTTGAATAAAGTTTTCCATTAAAGACGACATTTGATCATCATAAAAACAAGAAAAATCTCTGTTTCTTTTCGAATTGAACCATCAAGGATGATGATTTAAAGCAGATAAATAGATTGAACAAGAAACCCAATTTTTCGTGAGATGGATAAAAAAGACTGATAGAGGGGAAGATTTAGGTACTTATTCTTTCGATTCTAATTTTATTAATCAGATGAACGAGTATAGGTTTTTCGTACCTATCTATCTATTGGATAGACTGAACAACAGTCTCTGTTATGGATAGTCTATATTAAAAAAGAAAATGCACTATTTCAATATCAATCAATATTTAAGGGATTCCAATTCTTTTTCCCCAAAACCGAAAGATTGTTGTCACTGAAATAGAACGAACTCAAATGATAACAATACATCCATATTAACTTAAGCTAAGCATTTCCTCATTCATTTGATATGTATTTTTTTGTTTGACTATGTATTTTTTTGTTTGACCCGGGATTAAGTAATCTTTATGCAACCTTGGCAGAAAGTAAAGTGACTTAAATTTACGAATTCCCCCCGTCTCAAGAGGTTCTTTCTTATTGCGATTCAAAGTGGATCGTTGAAAATTTAATATGAGACATAAGGTTTCTCTTCAAATTAAGTAACTAAACCGCCTCATATATGACAATATGAAGGGAATGAACATATGATGAAAAATCCGCCCTACTTTAGTTTTTAGTAGGTTGAATTCAAAAAAGTGTGACCTATGTTCCTGTTGTACCTCGACCACAAATAAATATATTTAGTTCAATCTGCATGTCGTTTGCACTCAATTCAGTTAGTTCGGTTTGTGAAAAACAAAGATAGGATTCATTCACATTCAAAATCATAAAAGAAACAAAAATTACATTCTATCCAATCCCAATATTAGACATTTAAACAGAACGTTATTTTCAAAAGAAACTTTGACTCTGATACAATGTATATGTCCTGGGACGAAAGGATTCGAACCTCCGAATACCGGGACCAAAACCCGTTGCCTTACCACTTGGCCACGCCCCATTTAGATTTCCATTCGACACTAATAAAGATAATAAAGAATAATAGTATTATTGGGTCTTGGTCAATTCCAGGACAAATGTCTATAGAAAATCTTTATAGAATAAATTAGATTCTTTCTATAATTTTTACACGTGTAGATATAGATATAGAATTCAACTGAATTCATTGATCATTACATAGAATTCAATTAAGATATTCTATGAAAGTATGATTTCTTCTATTCTCCTTTGTTTGAGAATTGGGGAATTTTTGATTGGGTGGGTTCAAAGAAAAAGAAGGATTTGTGTCTACCTTACTTTACTTCATTTTTCCTTATAGCAATAACTCAATCAAAATGCAATTATCTCCAAGAACAAAATGTCTGTTATGCTTAATATCTTTAGTTTGATCTGTATCTGTCTTAATTCTGCCTTTTATTCGAGTAGTTTTTTCTTCGCCAAATTGCCCGAGGCCTATGCTTTTTTGAATCCAATCGTAGATCTTATGCCAGTCATCCCTTTGTTCTTTTTTCTCTTAGCCTTTGTTTGGCAAGCTGCTGTAAGTTTTCGATGAGATCTTTAATATTATCCTATAAAATGAAAATTCATGATTTATTCGAGAAAAAATTATAACAATGAAAATGAATAAGATCAAATAAGTCTTACATTATGAACCTTCGATTCAAACATTGAAAGTCTTGGATAGCTGCGAGAAATCCTAATCTGGCTCACCCCGTATTCCCCATTCTGCCCTTTTCCATTGAAAGACCCTACATAGGGTTAGGTTAGGGTCCCCCACCCACAATATCTAATTGTGGGTATGAAATAGATTTTTGGTAATGAAAGACTCTTATGACAACTGAATTTTCATTAATTATTTTCTGTTTCTAGAAAGCACTTCATTTATTATTTATTGGTGTCAAAAGATTTCGTATTAAAAAATGGAGGATCTATTCCCTTTTCTCATTTTTCCAAAAAAAGGATCTTGGAGATTGTGTAATGCTTACTCTCAAACTTTTCGTTTACACAGTAGTGATATTCTTTGTTTCTCTATTTATCTTTGGATTCCTATCTAATGATCCAGGTCGTAATCCTGGACGTGAAGAATAAAACAAGGTTTTTCGTTGCTTGATTTTCTAATTTTCTTAGGATTTTTTATCTATTCCATACGTTTAACTAGGAAAAAATAAAAAGTATTGGCGAAATTGGAAAGAGAAATAAAATATCAAGTCATCAACAAAAACGGAAAGAGAGGGATTCGAACCCTCGGTACGAATAACTCGTACAACGGATTAGCAATCCGCCGCTTTAGTCCACTCAGCCATCTCTCCCAATTGAAAAAGATAATTACTATGTTACATTACACATCAAATAAGGATTGAAAAAGTCTTTCTTTCTCTTTCTTTATCTATATTATTATATATCTACAACTTTTATTAGCAAATTCCATTTAGTTCAAGTAAGGGCTCGAAAGATTCAATAGAAAAAGAAAGACGACCTCTTTTGCTTTGATTTTGGTCGAAAGGGACCTTTTTGATTCCCGCGGCCTGGCCTGGTAAGTACCTAGCCGGGCCCTTTTTTGTTCCAACGAATCTTGGCTAAACGGCTTCTCCCTATTTTAAAACAAAAGAGTTTGCTAATAAAGCAACAACAAAAAGACGAAGGACTATTTCCATTCTTATTATAGAATCAAATCCTTATAAATTTTTTATTCTTCTTTCTTACTTTTTTATTTACTTCACGACCTTACTCTTACTGGAATAAAAAAAGGAAACTTTGGATTTTTACACAATGCATTTTTTATTCTAATTTCAACGGTTTTGACGAATTGTATCTATCAAAGCGCCTCCAGCAAAAGACAAAAGAAAAGATAGAACTTTTTATTTAGTTATTTAAATTAGCCCTCTTTTTTGATGAATTTTTGCAATTAGAATCCCCCACGAAAAACGTCAATACTCTAATTTTCATGATTCTTTTATGATCTTATCTTGATGGCCCCTAATTCCCCCTGTTCGACAAAAGGCCCTTTTTCTATAATAATCACATTGTAGCGGGTATAGTTTAGTGGTAAAAGTGTGATTCGTTATAGTAACCCCCTTAAATAGTTAAGGGGTCTTTCGGTTTAATTTCTATTCCGATCAAAAAACTTTATTTCTTAAAAGGATTAAATCCTTTTCCTCTCAATGACAGATTCGAGGAAAAATAGAAATTCTCGTGATTTGTATCCAAAGGTCACTTAAAAATTGGATTACGAAATTGTGAAAC